TAGGGCCCTCTTATCTCTTCCTTCTCCGAGCTCGGTTTATGGAAGAAGGAACCGAGAGGGAGGTATCAGCAACAACTGGTTTTATTATGGGACAGCTCATGATGTTCATATCGATCTATTATGCGCCTCTGCATCTAGCATTGGGTAGACCTCATACAATAACTGTCCTAGTTCTACCATATCTTTTGTTTCATTTCTTCTGGAACAATCAAGAAAACTTTTTTTATTATGGATTTACTACCATAAATTCAATGCGTAATCTCAGCATTGTATGTGTATTCCTGAATAATCTAATTTTTCAATTATTCAACCATTTCATTTTACCAAGTTCCACGTTAGCCAGATTAGTCAACATTTCTATGTTTCGATGCAACAACAAGATCTTGTTTTTAACAAGTAGTTTTGTTGGTTGGTTCATTGGTCACATTTTTTTCATGAAATGGGTTGGATTGGTATTATTCTGGATACGGCAAAATCATTCTATTCGATCTAATAAGTATCTTGTGGCAGAATTTCGAAATTCTATGGCTCGAATCTTTAGTATTCTCTTATTTATCACCTCTGTCTACTATTTAGGCAGAATGCCGTCGCCTATTGTCACTAAGAAACTGAAAGAAGCCTCAGAAACGGAAGAAGGGGGAGAAAGAAAGGAAGAAAAGGAGGATCTGGACGAAATAGATGAAACGGAAGAGATCCGAGTGAATGGAAAGGAAAAAACAAAGGATGAATTTCACTTTCAAGAGGCACGCTATCAAGATAGCCCAGTTCACGAAGATTTTGATCTGGATACCCATCCAGAGAATTTTGAATTGGGAAGACTGAAAGAAGGGCAAAATCAAGGTTATTTTGAGGTTGCAAAAACTTTTGTCACTTTTTTTTTCGATTATAAACGATGGAATCGTCCATTACGATATATAAAAAATGATCAATTGGAAAATGCTTTACGCAATGAAATGTCACAATTTTTTTTTTATACATGTACAAGTGATGGGAAACAAATAATATCCTTTACATATCCCCCTAGTTTATCGACTTTTTCAGAAATGCTAGAACGAAGAATTTCTTTGTACATAAGAGAAAAAATATATGACGAAAATATTTCTAATTCTTGGATTTATACCAATGAAAAAAGAAAGTTCAATTTGAATAATGAATTGAGAAATCGAATCCAAATTATAGAAAAAAAAGAGGGATCTCCTAGTCTGGATAGGCTTCAAAAAAGAACCATATTAAGCGATGATGAGAATAAAATAAAAAGATTGCCAAAAGCATATGATCCTTTTTGCAACGGACCTTATCGAGGAACAAGAAAAAATTTCGATTCACGCGCAATCATGAATCATTTAATCACTTATACAAATACAGAAGATTTAGTAGAAATCTTTTGGATAAATAAGATTCATGATCTACTTCTTAATGATTCCTTAGAACTTTACCGCCAATCATTTTTAAAAAATACTCGAAAGTCCTTAATCTCAATTGATGAATTCTCTTCTGAGTGCGGACACAGTTTTCATTTGGAAAAGTGTCCTTTATTGACAGAAGAAAAAAGAATTGATTCAGATTCAGAAAGTCAAGCAAAATCTTTGCAATTTGTATTCGATGTAATTACAACGGATACAAAAGATCAAAAAACAAAGAAAAATCAAGATATTGAAATTCTAATGGAAGAAGTCAGTAAAAAGGTGTCTAGATGGTCATACAAAATAACCCCTGATGTGGTGGAAGAAGAGGAAGAACAAAATGAAGAAGAATTGGCAGACGAAGATGAAGATCATGAGATTCATGCAAGAAAAGCCAAACGTGTGGTAATTTATAACGATAAGGATCAGAATACCGATTCTATTTCTAGTACTAAAAATGCTAGTAACAATGAGAAAAATGATAATCAAATGGAAGAGGAAGAGGTAGCTCTGATACGTTACTCCCAACAATCAGATTTTCGTCGCAGTCTAATCAAGGGATCCATGCGCGCTCAAAGACGTAAAACAGTTATTTGGGATCTCTTTCAAGTAAATGTACATTCCCCACTTTTTTTGGACCGTATAGACAAAATGTATTCTTTTTATATCAATGAAATGAAGAATCTCATTTTAAGGAATTGGATGGGGATAGAACGAGAATCTGAATTTCAAATTAAGGATTCCCATTTTGAAAATGAAGAGACAAAAGAGACAAAAGAGACAAAAGAGAAAAAAGAACGGATAGAAATATCAGAAGCTTGGGAGAACCTTGGATTTACTCAAGCAATAAGAGGTTTAATGTTAGTAACCCAATCTTTTATTAGAAAATACATTATATTGTCTTCATTTATAATAGCTAAAAATATTTTCCGTATGTTATTATTCCAATCCCCCGAGTGGCACGAGGATTTTAAGGAACGGAATAGAGAAATTCATATTAAATGCACCTATAATGGTGTTCAATTATCAGAAACAGAATTTCCCCAAGATTGGTTAACAGACGGTATTCAGATAAAGATTCTATATCCTTTCTGTCTAAAACCTTGGCGAGAATCTAAGGTACGATCTCATCATAGAGATCGAAGAGATCCAATGAAAAAAAAATATAAAAAAAAAGATTTTTGTTTTTTAACAGTCTGGGGAATGGAAGCGGAACTTCCCTTTGGTCCCCCCCGAAAACGACCTTCTTTTTTTGAACCTATTTATAAAGAACTCGAAAAAAAAAATAGAAGGTTCAAAAAGAAATTTTTCAAAGTTTTCAACTTTTTAAAGGAAAGAATAAAACCCTTTCTCAAAGTTACAAAAAAAAACACAAAATGGGTCATCAAAATAGTTCTAGTTATCAAACTCATAATGAAAAAAATGAAAAAAGTAAATCCAAAAATTTTTTTTGAGTTGAGGAAAGAAAAAGTATATGAAATGAACGAAAACGCAAAAGATTTAAAAAAAAATAATACGATTCTTCGCGAATCATCCGTTCTAATTCGACCGAAAAATGGGTTAAATTATTCACTAATAGAAAGAATAGAAGGAAGAATGAAAGATCTTTCTTATAAGACAATCAAAATAAGGAATCGAATAGAACGAAACGAAAAAGAAAAAAAAAATATAGATATAGTTCGAATTTATGATAATAAAAGGTCGAAATCACAGAAACATATTTTGAAAATATTAAAAAGGAAAAATATCCGATTAATGCGTAAATCACACTACTTTATCAAATCATTCATTGAAAAAATATACATAGATATTTTGCTATGTACCATTACCATTCCTAAGATCAATGCACAACTTTTATTTGAATCAACAAAAAAGATAAAGATCTTTAATAAAAAAAAATCCATTTACAACAATAAAAGAAATAGAAATAAAGAACAAGAAGGAATTGATGAAACAAATCAAAATACAATGAATTTTAATTTGGTTTTGACTATAAAAAAGTTGTTTTCGAATACTGATAATACTGAGAATAGGAATCCAAGTTCCAATACTTATTGGAACTTATCTTCCCTATCTCAAGTATATGTATTTTACAAATTATCACAAACCCAATTACTTAATAAGTATCACTTGAGACCTGTATTTCAATATCAAGGGAACTATCCTTTTTTTAAGGATAAATTAAAAGATTATTGTATGATACACGGAATATTTGATTCCAAATCAAGACATAATAAAATTCAAATTCATATGTATGTAATGAACGAATGGAAAAACTGGTTAAAAGGTCATTATCAATACGATCTATCTAAAAAAAAATGGTCTCGATTAGTACCTAAAGAATGGCGAAATAGAATCAATCAACGCTGTATGATTAAAAACCAAAATAAGGAATCAATCCAATTGGATTTATATAAAAATAAAAAATACCAATTCATTCATTCCATGAAAAAAAATGACTATGCAGCAGATTATTTTATGAGTAAAAAAGAAAAATGGAAAAAACATTACAGATATGATCTTTTATCATGTAAATACATGAGTCCTCCTAATTCATATATTTATGGATCAAAATTAGAATTTGAAATAAATGAGGACCGAGAAATTCCATATCATTTCAATACATCGAAACCCGAATCATTTTATGTATTGGTAAGTATACCTAATCTAGAAAAAGGATATATTCTTGATAATAATACTAATTTGGATAGAAAATATTTTAATTGTCGAATTCTTAATTTTTGTTTAAAAAAAAATATTGATATTGAGATCTGTACCAATGCACATATTGGCATGAAGATTCAGAAAAATACTAAGACTGAAATTAATAATTTTAAAAAATTGGAAAAAAAAGATATTTTTTCTACTACGATTCATCAGATCAAACCATGCAATCAAAAAAGAAACTTTTTTGATTGCATGGGAATGAATCAAGAGGGGTTCTCTGATACCGCATCAAATCATAATACTATATCCAATCTAGAACCTTGGTTCTTCCCAGAATTTGTGCTACTTTTTGACGTATATAAGATTCAACCTTGGATCATTCCAATCAAATCACTCTTTTTAAATTCTTTTTCTTTTCATAAAAATGAAAAAATAAATATAAATTCAAAGAAAAATCCTCATAGATCATCTAAAAAAGAAAAAGATCTTGAATTAGGAAATTACAAGGAGTACAAGCAGGAAGAACAGGAACAACAGGGTCAAGGAAATCTTGTATCGAATCTACGAAAACAAAAGAATAAAAAAGCTGTTGAAGAAGATTACGCAAGATTAGAAATAGAAATTCAAAAAGGTATAAAAAAAACACAATATCAACCTAAATATAAGAACCAAAAACAAACGGAACTAGATTCTTTTTTGCAAAAATATTTACTTTTTCAATTAGGATGGGCTGATCCCTTGAATCAAAGAATAATGAACAATATCCGGGTATATTGTCTCCTGCTTAGACTGATAAATCCAAAAGAAATTGCCATATCCTCGATTCGAAGAGGTGAAATAAATCTAGACCAAATGCTAATTCAAAGGGACCTAGTTCTTACAGAATTGATAAGAAAGGGAATATTGATTATTGAACCAATTCGTCTATCTATAAGAAGCTACGGAAAATCGATTGTATATCAAACTATGTATATTTCATTGGTCGATAAGAAGAAGCACCAAACAAATAGAAAATACAAAAAAAAAATACATATTGATAAAGGGGGGTTTGAAAAATCCATTCCACGACACAGCCAGTTATTTTTTAATGAAGACAAAAATCATTATGATTTCTTTGTTCCTGAAAATATTTTATCTCCTAGACGTCGGAGAGAATTTCGAATTCGAATTTGTTTCAATTCGCGAAATTTTAATGTTTTGGATAAAAATCCAAGATTTTGCAATGAAAACAAAACAATAAACTGTGAACAATTTTTGAATCAGGACAAGCATATTAACACCGATGCAAAAAATTTCATTAAATTTAAATTGTTTCTTTGGCCCAATTATCGATTAGAAGATTTAGCTTGTATGAATCGCTATTGGTTTGATACCAATAACAGCAGTCGTTTCAGTATGTCAAGAATACATATGTATTAACAATTCAGAATGAATTCAATTCAAATTAAAAGATTTTTAGTATTTCGTGGATTTCTTACATATCCTGTGACATATTCGGTAGATGAAAGCCGAAATATATAGACTGTATAACATTCTAATACATGATGCTGATTTCATAGTGTATCAATTTTCACTAGGAGGAGCAGAATACTTTTAAGTAAAAAGAAATCGTTCTATATTCGTAAATGTATATATTTATATTTTCTATTATATATATATTAGAAAATATATATTAATTAATATAATATGAATATATTTGATTAGATTATATATTTATTCTATTTTATATTTATATTGAAAATTTGTTTATCAGACCTTTTTATCCAAATCCAATTTTCAATTGGATTTGGATAAAAAGGTCTGATAAACATAAACACATATTATGTAAAATTTTACAGTATTTTTATGAATAAATGAAATCAAATCAAATTATATTAGATAATGAAATCAAATCAAATTATATTAGATTTAGATGAAAATAACTAATAACTCGCATAATAAATCTTATTATTTTTCCTGATCGTTAAAATTAACATTAACAGAAAAAAGATTTATTTTATGTTGAAAAATTCATTTACATTACTTTACTTTATTACATTATGCAAATATAAGAATTAAGAATGAAGATAGAAAATAAGAATCTATTTATATTTAAATTTAAAAAATTTAAATGGAATCTTTTTATAAATTTGTATTATTATTGATTTTATTATTTTATTGTTATTAATATTTATTTATTGAATATTGATATTGATGGAATTATGTATAGATAATGACTAATAAAGAGTAATCCATTTTGAACAATATATGTCTTTCACATACAACGATAAAAATGAGTCACCTACTTTTAAATGGCAGTTCCAAAAAAACGTACTTCTATGTCAAAAAAGCATATTCGTAGAAATATTTGGAAAAAAAAAGGCTCTTTAGCGGCAATAAAAGCTTTTTCTTTAGCTAAATCTGTTTCCACCGGGCAGTCAAAAAGTTTTTTTGTGCGACAAAAAAACTTTTTTAAAAATCTTAATTGACATGTCTCAAAGAACTTCCCATTTTTTTTTGAAGACAAATGATTGACATTTACTAATGTATTGTTAATGTATTGTGTATTATATATATTTTTTTTTTCATTATCATTTTTTTTTATTCTTTTTTTTCATATTTTCTATATTATTATTATTATTAAATATTAAAATATTATTAATTAAAAGAATAAATATATTATTATTATTATTTTATTATTCATATAATTCATATATTATTGTTATTATATTATCATATTAACATAAATATTAAATATATTTAATATATTTAATTGAATTCGTGAGATGGTTTTTTCTTTCCTATGAATTGTGCTTTTCGAAATAGAAAAGCACAATTAGGATAAGACAACGAAAAATATGAATATTTCATTATACTAAGATACTTCATTAAAAAATAAATTATTCTTGAATGAAGTGAGAAAGCGTGTAAGTGGAAAAAGAATTAAAAAAATTTGGAATTATATACGTCGACTGAGAACGGAACCATTGAGTTACGACTTTTCTGGATAAACAAAAGCTAGGTTTATATTCTAGTTTATAGTACGTAAAAGTTGATTATGAAAACTAAGTTTCCTAAACTCTATTGAATCTCGACAATTCAACAGGAATTTCCTATTATTCTTTCAGGTATGCCGCCATGGTGAAATTGGTAGACACGCTGCTCTTAGGAAGCAGTGCTAGAGCATCTCGGTTCGAGTCCGAGTGGCGGCATAAGAAATTTTTGTATTTTAAAATCATTTATTATTTCTATATTTATTATGTCGATTTATATCGATTTATAATCCTATATTCCTATATCTATTTATATTCGAATAATTATATATATATAATTAATATATAATTATAATTATTTATAATTATTATTTATAATTATTCGAATTTTCGAATTCGAATAGAATTTCGAATAGAATTTTTAATTCTATTATTATTTTTAGAATTTCGATTAATCTATTATCTATTTATATTTAATATTTATTTATTTAAATTATTTATTTAATTTTTTTATTATTAAAATTTATTTAATAATTTTAATAAAAATAATAATATTCTCATTCTTTTTAATTTATTATGGGTATCCTTTATTTATGTTTATGATATTTGTGACTTTAGAACATATATTAACTCATATTTCCTTTTCGATCATCTCAATTGTGATTATGATTCATTTGATGAACTTATTAGTCTACGAAATCGAAGGATTACGTAATTCGTCAGAAAAGGGGATGATAGCTACTTTTTTATCTATAACAGGGTTTTTAGTTATTCGTTGGATTTCTTCAGGACATTTTCCATTAAGTAATTTATATGAATCATTGATCTTCCTTTCGTGGAGTTTATCCATTATTCATATGATTCCGTATCTTGGGAATCATAAAAATGATTTAAGCGCAATAACTGCACCAAGTGTCATTTTTACCCAAGGTTTTGCTACATCGGGTCTTTTAATTGAAATGAATCAATCCGCAATATTAGTACCTGCTCTACAATCTCAGTGGTTAATGATGCATGTCAGTATGATGCTATTGAGCTATGCAGCTCTTTTATGCGGATCATTATTATCAGTTGCTCTTATAGTGATTACATTTCGAAAAAAGATCTATTTTTATTTGAAAAACAATAATTTTTTAAGCTTAAGGAAGTTCTTTTTTTTTTGTGAGATAGAATATGAGAACGAAAAAATAAATGTATTTAAAAAGACTTCTTTTCTATCATTTAGAAATTTTTACAAATATCAATTAATGCAGCGTTTGGATTATTGGAGTTATCGTGTCATTAGTTTAGGGTTTACCTTTTTAACCATAGGCATTCTTTCTGGAGCAGTATGGGCTAATGAAGCATGGGGTTCTTATTGGAATTGGGATCCTAAGGAAACTTGGGCATTTATTACTTGGACCATATTTGCAATTTATTTACATACTAGAACAAATAAAGAATTGCAAGAGCAAAGCATGAATTCGGCATTTGTGGCTTCTATAGGATTTATCCTAATTTGGATATGCTATTTTGGAATCAATCTATTAGGAATCGGGTTTCATAGTTATGGTTCATTCTCATTTATATCTAATTGAATAAAATAAACTACATGAAGAACACATAAAAACATTGTCTGATAGACAATGAGGATTTGTGCGAGTTTTTGAAAACCGTTTGAATGGAGTAATTATTCAAATGGTTCTCAAAAACTCTAGACTAGATATATTTCATTACAATTCTAATTCACTCTTCATTTTTTTTCATTGTACAACAAAGAATCGTGAAAAGATGAAAATCAAAAAAATGTAAGACTTTATTTCAAATAAATTAAGATTTTATAAGCTATAGTATCTAATTCGGATCTATAAAAATAATTAGATATATAGAACTTGTACCTTGTCAACCGATAACGGAAGAACGAAATCCGGATAAATACCAATTCCTAGTTACAGGTAGAAAGATTGAAAGAAATAGTTCTCGTGGTCCAGAATCAAAAAAAATTAGAGTTTGGGATATTGAATAGCTTGTATCCATAGAAAACCTGACGTAGCATAGATAATAAAAAATAGGAGTTAATATCATTCAATTGCTATTACAAAAGTAATTAACATTTTTGGCATGAAAAGATATTTTTGGTTGGTAATTATTTAAAAAAAGACTAAGAATTCTGCAACAAAACCACTCATTCCTGTCAATACACGAGAAGCCAGCGATAAACTACTAAACATAGTAAATATTTTTGCCGTTGTGATAGATATCCCCCATCTCGTCGAGATAAGCTATTCTATCACAACTCGTTCCTGCCAAGAAAAAAAATGCAGCACCAATCAATCCATGAGAGAGTATTTAAAAAAAGGCTCCATTGAGTCCCATGCCAGTTATAGAACCAATTCCCATAATTATGAAACCCATGTGAGATACGGAAGAATAGGCAATATGCTTTTTAAAATTGCGTTGACCGAGAGAGGTTGAAGCTGCATAAATGATTTGTATTATTCCTGCCCAGGGAGAGAATCTAGAATGAGCGTGAGCTAATAATTCCATAATTCCATATTGATTCGAATCAATCCATATGCTCCCATCTTTAATAAGATTCCAGCTAGAAGCATACATGTACTGTAATGTGCTTCCCCGTGGATATTTGGTAACCATGTATGTAGGGGTATCATCGGCGATTTGACAGCATAAGCTATAAGAAAACCAAAATAAAATAGTATTTCCAATGCTATGATTGATTAGCTTTTTTATAAATCTAATGTTGGTTCATTGGAACCATATAAACCCATACCTAGAACTCCTATTAAGAGAAAAATGGAACCTCCCGCAGTGCACAAAAAAACTTTGTAGCCGAATACATGGGTCATTAGAAGGAGCTCCAGGATACATATGGTATCCCGCCTATACAACTTATTTCCCTTATGAGGGAAAAGGACAATGAAAGAACCCAAAAATAGCATAAAAACAAGAAAAGAAGTATTGTTAACCAAGGAAAATAACTTGTGATAAAGACAAGATAAATTTTGACCATAAAAACCCCGTACTCGAGAAAAGAAAATAGATTATTCTTCTCCCGAGCACGGGGTTTTTTTCGGTAAATAGGAATCAAACGATTCAAGTGGAGTTTTTTGTCACATATCAATAAGAAAGACCCATGCTGCGTGTTGTTTCATGCCATAAATAAACACGTACACTCAAAAAATCCGTTGGGCAAGCGGATTCACATCTCTTACAACCTACACAATCCTCGGTTCTTGGCGCAGAAGCAATTTGTTTAGCTTTACAGCCGTCCCAAGGTATCATTTCCAATACATCCGTGGGACAAGCTCGTACACATTGGGTACACCCTATACATGTATCATAAATTTTTACTGAATGGGACATTGGGTCTATAAATTTCAGTTTTGAACACAAAAAATTTTCGATCTGGTAAAATTCTAAATTATAAAATGATAGAAATCATATATTTTCTATTGTAGATACCAGACGAATCCATGATTTATTAAAATTTTGAGAATCAATATATTTTTAAATCCGTTTATGATAAAGGGCCAATATCCTTGGATTTACGTTTGAATAATCATTCAATATGATTTGTACATACGAATTTTCAATTCATAGAATTCATATATCATATAGTCATATATAAAATATAGAATTTGAATTCTATCATCTATCAAATGAATTCTATAAAAAATAAAAAAATTAAGAATATTCGAATATCTAATATTAGAAAACTATCTATATATCTATATTTCCATATATTTCTATATTCTATTATATACATATTCTAATTATAATTATAAATTAGAATAATTCTATTATTATTACTATATCTATATAGTATATAGTTATTATTATATTAGTATTATATTAGTATTTATAGTAGTATATAGAAATAGAATTTAAGGTTTAAGGATATAAATAATTATAATATTCTAATTATATAATAAATATAACTTAAGATTATATATATATCTATAATAGGAATCGTATTTGTATTAGATAGAATAGATTAGTAGCTCTAGATTATAAATCCCTATCAGAAATATAAAATATATAAATTATTCAAATTAAAGAAGTAAAGATAATAAAAAATATATTAAAATTAAAAGAATTAAAGAAGAAGAAAGATAATAAAAAATATTCTATTGGATTTCAATTCTATTTTCCAATTAAATATATTATTATATTAATTTCCTATTCGAATTCTAGTTCTAGAATTATAGAAGTCTTATGTTTTTATTTGTATGTTAAAATATAGGAATTATTACTAATTATTAAGAAAATTCGATTGATTGATACGAGTTTATTTTCTATTACGATAGATCGACGAAACAATAGCCAGCCCAATAGCTGCTTCAGCAGCGACAATGCCTATAACAAAAATAGATAAAATTTGTCCTTTTAATTGCCGACTATCAAATATATTGGAAAATGTTACTAGATTCATATTCACCGAATTGAGTATGAGCTCAAGACACATGAGTGCTCTAACCATGCTTCGGCTTGTGATCGGTCCATAGATACCGATAGAAAATAAATAAATACTCAGAAAAAGTACATGCTCCAACATCATTGACGAATTCCTCATCAATCTCGATTCATTTCAATATGAACAAGAATGAAATTCAGTTGACTAGAATAGAAAGAAGAATTACAGAACAATAGATAAAATAAAGTTATTTGTCTAATCCCGCTTTTCTCCTTATCAAAAAAATAGTAAAAAGCTTGACCGAAACAAGATAAAAATTATGAACCAAATCTTATTAATTGGTAATCGTTCTTGAACCAGGGCGTTTTTATTTTTTTTTTTTTTAATCCATAACTGTTTGAATTGTGTAATCCCCAATTATTTACATTGGTAACCGACCCAAATAAATTTGATTATAATTAAATTAGTGACGATCATAAGTGGAAAGTTCATATTCTTAAGTCAGTGATAAACAGTACACAGTTACTACAAAATATACAGACCAAAAAATCAATACTATAATGAAAATGAAGCAATTTTTTTTCTTAATATCTTTTTAAAATTTCCAATCAACAATGGGAAGTTCTATGGGGCATACACGAACACATGCTTCACAAGCAATACATTTATCAAATTCAAAGTGGATTCTACCACGAAAACGCTCTGATGTTATTTATTTTTGATAAGGATATTGAATAGTTACAGGTAAACGATTTATACGGGATAAGTTAATTATGAAACTTTGTCCAATGTACCTTGTAGCTCGTATTGTTTGTTTTACATAATTCATGAACCCAGTAACCATAGGAAACATATTATGGATATCCACGAATAAAATTTATGTTTCTTTCTCTTAGTTGAGAGAAGTTATGAATATAGAATATCATTAGCGTTTTCTCTTATCTCTTAGTTGATTTTTTTTTAGTTTCTATATAATATATAGTGAAACAAGTTGAGAAGAAGTTGTCAATAATGGATAAACTAAAGAAATAGGTAAAATAAATTTCCATACAAGATTTAATAACTGATCCATTCTCATCCAAGGTAAAGTACATCTTGTTGTGATAGGAATGAACAGAAACAAAAAAGCTATGGGTATATACAGAATAGAAAAATTCCACCCAACTAAGTAAAGAGCTGTTACAAACAATGAAGAAACTAATAAACTCATAGATAAAGGTAAGAAGCAAGATAAAATAAGCCATGTTTCATACCTGAATATTCGGTTTGATAACCTGATACTCATTCCTCCTCTGCTTCTGGTAAATCCAAGGGTAATCTTTAATTCTATCAACTGTACTTGAACTGTTAGATAATTCCAGTCGATGATAACATCACTGCTCCCATCGCTATTCCAAAACCGTACGTGAAACCTAAGCTTCATACGGCTCCTCAATGGCCACAAAAAATGTAAGGGAAGGACTAGTTCAGTATTTAAGCTATCCTTGGACCATAGGTAAATAAAATGTAAAGAAAAGATACATTGGGGGTTGGAGAGTCCTCCATTCGACCAATAAAATTCTGTCTGCAAGAATAAGAAAAAGCACTTCCGAATTGATCTCATCCCTTCTAATGCAAATCTCAATTTGCTTAGCAATAACTTAATCCTTAAATCAAATACTCGTTCTATTCCGAATTCTAAAATATAAAGAATTGGGCATTCGTTAATGAACAATGATAATAATTCTAATATGCATATGTATTCAGAAAGCAATATTTTATTATTATTTATTATTCCCATTTTATTATTTAATATTCTATATATTGTATATTGTATTGAAGTATTGCATTCTAGTAATTTTTTTGTTCCTGTTCTTCTTAATAAAAACGAAAAAAGTGTAAAAAAACAATAATAAATAAAATAAAGGATTAATTCGTTCTTGATAGTCATTAGATCGGAATCCTGGGGAAGTAATGCTTGATTATTTCTACCAACTTCAAGCCCTTCTAATGATTCGTTTTCTGCAAAGTTTAATGCAAAATAAATATTTTTTTCATACCTTACATTTCCATTACTTATCCTTTGCGTACTTTGGTGTTCCTCACTGCCCACTTCTTTTTGATTGATCCTCAGTATAGTAATACATACAAGACAGTAGTAAAAACTCCATACAGTTGATCTTTTGCATCCGCTTAAAGATATGACGACTAATAAAATAATCTCAATCTTGGGGTAAACAACTAATGTTTCCTTCAATTTCCTTCTTGTACCTAGGGAACGATATTTTATCTTGTTTAACTGCAAATTGAGGAGCAGTTTTGTTTCACTCATATAACTATTTGGTTTAACTAATCGAACTTCAATGTTGAATAAAAAAATTAAGATATTTATTAAAGACGTTCCATTTTTTTTTCTTACATTACTTTCTAAAAAAATTATTTTATTTTTTATTAATATTGATATTGAATTATATTCTATTGATTTATTATATAATATTGATTGAGTGATTGAGATTTCAATTCCTTTCAATAACAATGAGAAAAAAAAGAGTTCATGTTCCAACGAATCGCACGCAGAGATATTGCTAACACACTCTATAGTTAATGGTATTTCATAACTAATGGATTGAGCTGCAGCTCGTAGACCCCCAGAAAAGTAATACTTATTATTTAATACATCTCCTGACATAAGAAGACCAATGGGTACAATACTTGAAACGGCAATCTCAAAAAAAAACACACCTATACTGAGATCAGATAAACCAAGGTGATATCCAAAAGGAATTACTAAAGAACTTAGTAAGATTGATATGACCGCTATAGAAGGTCCGACACTAAACAAACGAATATTCCCTCTAGATGGAAGAATGTCCTCCTTAAAAAAAAGTTTTGTCCCATCCGCTAAAGGGACGGCATATTCAGGTCCAATACGTTGTTGTATTGCTGCGGAGATTTTTCTTTCTAACCACACCATGACTAATACCCCATTATGATTCCTAGACAAGGATTAAAAAGGATTAAAATGGGGACAAAAATCCATATGAGTCCGTAGACTTCTTTTAAGGATTCGAATCTAGAAAAAGAATTAATAGTTTGTACTTCTGTCGTATCAATTATAATTTCAACGATAAACTTCTCCCATAATGATATCTATACTACCTAGTATCGTCATGATATCAGCCAATTTCATTTGTTTAACTAGCTGAGGAATAATTTGCAAATTGATGAAACCGGGTGGACTAATTTTACATCTACAGGGGAAAATACTACTATGCCCCTAGTAAATAAATTACTAATTCTCCTTTTGGGTCCTCTACCCTTACATAAAGTTCTTGTTTTAACAATTCAAAATTGGGTGAAATTTTTTTAGTAATAAATCTATAGGGCAAAGAATTCCGAATGGAATAATTTGCCCTATGAAAGCGGCGGTTTTATAAATTCTCATAAGGTACCACTCGCATCCCTTCTAGGGCCTGTTGAATAATTCTTATTGATTCTTGTATTTCACCGATTCATACTAAATAACGAGCTAATGAATCGCCTTCTTTGGACTTCCCAATCGAATTTATTGTAACACTCATAAAGATCAACTTTCCGAGGATCCCATTGGGTTCCAGAAGCTCGTAACGTTGGTTCTGATAAACCCCAATTTATTGTCTCCTACCCACCAATAATGCCCACTCCTTCAACTCGTAAAAAAAAAAAAAAGGGATTTCGAGTAATGCATTTTTGATACTCAACAACTTCTGTTAAAGAATAAGCACAAAAATAAAAACATTTATCTATCCAGCCATAAGATAAATCCGCAGCCACTCCCCCGATGCGGAAAGATTTATGCATCATCCGCATACCTGTGGCGGCTTCGAATAGATCATATATCAATTACCTCTCTCTGAAAATATAGAAAAAGGGAGTCTGTGCACCGATATTGGCCATAAAAGGTCCAAGCCATAACAAACGGGAGGCTATACAGTTCAGCTCCAGCATAATTACTCTGATATAACAGGCCCTTTTAGATATTTGAACACTTTACAATCGTTCTGGTGCATTTACTGTTATTGCTTCTGTGAACATAGTAGCTAAATAATCCCAACGTGTTACATAAGGCAAATATTGTATAATTGTTTGGTTCTCTTCTATTTTTTAATCCCTCTGTGCAAATAGCCCGATATAGGTTCACAGTAAATAACATCTTCACCATCCAGAGTAATGATCAGCCGAAGAACACCATGCATTGATGGGTGGTGAGGGCCCATATTGACTATTATGAAATTTTTTTGTAGCCGGTACAGTCATAATTTCTTCTTTAATTCATTATTTCATGAATTTAGAAAAATAAGGTTTCTTAAAATTACAAACCTAATACTAATAACTGATAACTGAACTAATAAAAAAAAGAATAAGAAACTCAAATAAAAATTTCAAATGAAATTAACGAGTTTTTGAACGAGTTTTTGGTTCCCGAATATTTAACTGATCCACTAATTTCTTATAACGCACTTTATTTTTATTTGACAAATAAGTCAATAATCGTTGACGTTTTCCCAGAATTCTTCGTAGACCCCTTTGTGATAAAAAATCTCTTTTGTGCAATTCTAAATGTGAAGTGAGTCTCCGTATCTTACTGGTGAAATTAAATACTTGAAATTCAACAGACCCACTATTTTCTTCTTTTTCTTCTTGTGAAATAACTGAGATGAATGAATTTTTCAACATAAAATAAATCTTTTTTCTGTTAATGTTAATTTTAACGATCAGGAAAAATAATAAGATTTATTATGCGAGTTATTAGTTATTTTCATCTAAATCTAATATAATTTGATTTGATTTCATTATCTAATATAATTTGATTTGATTTCATTTATTCATAAAAATACTGTAAAATTTTACATAATATGTGTTTATGTTTATCAGACCTTTTTATCCAAATCCAATTGAAAATTGGATTTGGATAAAAAGGTCTGATAAACAAATTTTCAATATAAATATAAAATAGAATAAATATATAATCTAATCAAATATATTCATATTATATTAATTAATATATATTTTCTAATATATATATAATAGAAAATATAAATATATACATTTACGAATATAGAACGATTTCTTTTTACTTAAAAGTATTCTGCTCCTCCTAGTGAAAATTGATACACTATGAAATCAGCATCATGTATTAGAATGTTATACAGTCTATATATTTCGGCTTTCATCTACCGAATATGTCACAGGATATGTAAGAAATCCACGAAATACTAAAAATCTTTTAATTTGAATTGAATTCATTCTGAATTGTTAATACATATGTATTCTTGACATACTGAAACGACTGCTGTTATTGGTATCAAACCAATAGCGATTCATACAAGCTAAATCTTCTAATCGATAATTGGGCCAAAGAAACAATTTAAATTTAATGAAATTTTTTGCATCGGTGTTAATATGCTTGTCCTGATTCAAAAATTGTTCACAGTTTATTGTTTTGTTTTCATTGCAAAATCTTGGATTTTTATCCAAAACATTAAAATTTCGCGAATTGAAACAAATTCGAATTCGAAATTCTCTCCGACGTCTAGGAGATAAAATATTTTCAGGAACAAAGAAATCATAATGATTTTTGTCTTCATTAAAAAATAACTGGCTGTGTCGTGGAATGGATTTTTCAAACCCCCCTTTATCAATATGTATTTTTTTTTTGTATTTTCTATTTGTTTGGTGCTTCTTCTTATCGACCAATGAAATATACATAGTTTGATATACAATCGATTTTCCGTAGCTTCTTATAGATAGACGAATTGGTTCAATAATCAATATTCCCTTTCTTATCAATTCTGTAAGAACTAGGTCCCTTTGAATTAGCATTTGGTCTAGATTTATTTCACCTCTTCGAATCGAGGATATGGCAATTTCTTTTGGATTTATCAGTCTAAGCAGGAGACAATATACCCGGATATTGTTCATTATTCTTTGATTCAAGGGATCAGCCCATCCTAATTGAAAAAGTAAATATTTTTGCAAAAAAGAATCTAGTTCCGTTTGTTTTTGGTTCTTATATTTAGGTTGATATTGTGTTTTTTTTATACCTTTTTGAATTTCTATTTCTAATCTTGCGTAATCTTCTTCAACAGCTTTTTTATTCTTTTGTTTTCGTAGATTCGATACAAGATTTCCTTGACCCTGTTGTTCCTGTTCTTCCTGCTTGTACTCCTTGTAATTTCCTAATTCAAGATCTTTTTCTTTTTTAGATGATCTATGAGGATTTTTCTTTGAATTTATATTTATTTTTTCATTTTTATGAAAAGAAAAAGAATTTAAAAAGAGTGATTTGATTGGAATGATCCAAGGTTGAATCTTATATACGTCAAAAAGTAGCACAAATTCTGGGAAGAACCAAGGTTCTAGATTGGATATAGTATTATGATTTGATGCGGTATCAGAGAACCCCTCTTGATTCATTCCCATGCAATCAAAAAAGTTTCTTTTTTGATTGCATGGTTTGATCTGATGAATCGTAGTAGAAAAAATATCTTTTTTTTCCAATTTTTTAAAATTATTAATTTCAGTCTTAGTATTTTTCTGAATCTTCATGCCAATATGTGCATTGGTACAGATCTCAATATCAATATTTTTTTTTAAACAAAAATTAAGAATTCGACAATTAAAATATTTTCTATCCAAATTAGTATTATTATCAAGAATATATCCTTTTTCTAGATTAGGTATACTTACCAATACATAAAATGATTCGGGTTTCGATGTATTGAAATGATATGGAATTTCTCGGTCCTCATTTATTTCAAATTCTAATTTTGATCCATAAATATATGAATTAGGAGGACTCATGTATTTACATGATAAAAGATCATATCTGTAATGTTTTTTCCATTTTTCTTTTTTACTCATAAAATAATCTGCTGCATAGTCATTTTTTTTCATGGAATGAATGAATTGGTATTTTTTATTTTTATATAAATCCAATTGGATTGATTCCTTATTTTGGTTTTTAATCATACAGCGTTGATTGATTCTATTTCGCCATTCTTTAGGTACTAATCGAGACCATTTTTTTTTAGATAGATCGTATTGATAATGACCTTTTAACCAGTTTTTCCATTCGTTCATTACATACATATGAATTTGAATTTTATTATGTCTTGATTTGGAATCAAATATTCCGTGTATCATACAATAATCTTTTAATTTATCCTTAAAAAAAGGATAGTTCCCTTGATATTGAAATACAGGTCTCAAGTGATACTTATTAAGTAATTGGGTTTGTGATAATTTGTAAAATACATATACTTGAGATAGGGAAGATAAGTTCCAATAAGTATTGGAACTTGGATTCCTATTCTCAGTATTATCAGTATTCGAAAACAACTTTTTTATAGTCAAAACCAAATTAAAATTCATTGTATTTTGATTTGTTTCATCAATTCCTTCTTGTTCTTTATTTCTATTTCTTTTATTGTTGTAAATGGATTTTTTTTTATTAAAGATCTTTATCTTTTTTGTTGATTCAAATAAAAGTTGTGCATTGATCTTAGGAATGGTAATGGTACATAGCAAAATATCTATGTATATTTTTTCAATGAATGATTTGATAAAGTAGTGTGATTTACGCATTAATCGGATATTTTTCCTTTTTAATATTTTCAAAATATGTTTCTGTGATTTCGACCTTTTATTATCATAAATTCGAACTATATCTATATTTTTTTTTTCTTTTTCGTTTCGTTCTATTCGATTCCTTATTTTGATTGTCTTATAAGAAAGATCTTTCATTCTTCCTTCTATTCTTTCTATTAGTGAATAATTTAACCCATTTTTCGGTCGAATTAGAACGGATGATTCGCGAAGAATCGTATTATTTTTTTTTAAATCTTTTGCGTTTTCGTTCATTTCATATACTTTTTCTTTCCTCAACTCAAAAAAAATTTTTGGATTTACTTTTTTCATTTTTTTCATTATGAGTTTGATAACTAGAACTATTTTGATGACCCATTTTGTGTTTTTTTTTGTAACTTTGAGAAAGGGTTTTATTCTTTCCTTTAAAAAGTTGAAAACTTTGAAAAATTTCTTTTTGAACCTTCTATTTTTTTTTTCGAGTTCTTTATAAATAGGTTCAAAAAAAGAAGGTCGTTTTCGGGGGGGACCAAAGGGAAGTTCCGCTTCCATTCCCCAGACTGTTAAAAAACAAAAATCTTTTTTTTTATATTTTTTTTTCATTGGATCTCTTCGATCTCTATGATGAGATCGTACCTTAGATTCTCGCCAAGGTTTTAGACAGAAAGGATATAGAATCTTTATCTGAATACCGTCTGTTAACCAATCTTGGGGAAATTCTGTTTCTGATAATTGAACACCATTATAGGTGCATTTAATATGAATTTCTCTATTCCGTTCCTTAAAATCCTCGTGCCACTCGGGGGATTGGAATAATAACATACGGAAAATATTTTTAGCTATTATAAATGAAGACAATATAATGTATTTTCTAATAAAAGATTGGGTTACTAACATTAAACCTCTTATTGCTTGAGTAAATCCAAGGTTCTCCCAAGCTTCTGATATTTCTATCCGTTCTTTTTTCTCTTTTGTCTCTTTTGTCTCTTTTGTCTCTTCATTTTCAAAATGGGAATCCTTAATTTGAAATTCAGATTCTCGTTCTATCCCCATCCAATTCCTTAAAATGAGATTCTTCATTTCATTGATATAAAAAGAATACATTTTGTCTATACGGTCCAAAAAAAGTGGGGAATGTACATTTACTTGAAAGAGATCCCAAATAACTGTTTTACGTCTTTGAGCGCGCATGGATCCCTTGATTAGACTGCGACGAAAATCTGATTGTTGGGAGTAACGTATCAGAGCTACCTCTTCCTCTTCCATTTGATTATCATTTTTCTCATTGTTACTAGCATTTTTAGTACTAGAAATAGAATCGGTATTCTGATCCTTATCGTTATAAATTACCACACGTTTGGCTTTTCTTGCATGAATCTCATGATCTTCATCTTCGTCTGCCAATTCTTCTTCATTTTGTTCTTCCTCTTCTTCCACCACATCAGGGGTTATTTTGTATGACCATCTAGACACCTTTTTACTGACTTCTTCCATTAGAATTTCAATATCTTGATTTTTCTTTGTTTTTTGATCTTTTGTATCCGTTGTAATTACATCGAATACAAATTGCAAAGATTTTGCTTGACTTTCTGAATCTGAATCAATTCTTTTTTCTTCTGTCAATAAAGGACACTTTTCCAAATGAAAACTGTGTCCGCACTCAGAAGAGAATTCATCAATTGAGATTAAGGACTTTCGAGTATTTTTTAAAAATGATTGGCGGTAAAGTTCTAAGGAATCATTAAGAAGTAGATCATGAATCTTATTTATCCAAAAGATTTCTACTAAATCTTCTGTATTTGTATAAGTGATTAAATGATTCATGATTGCGCGTGAATCGAAATTTTTTCTTGTTCCTCGATAAGGTCCGTTGCAAAAAGGATCATATGCTTTTGGCAATCTTTTTATTTTATTCTCATCATCGCTTAATATGGTTCTTTTTTGAAGCCTATCCAGACTAGGAGATCCCTCTTTTTTTTCTATAATTTGGATTCGATTTCTCAATTCATTATTCAAATTGAACTTTCTTTTTTCATTGGTATAAATCCAAGAATTAGAAATATTTTCGTCATATATTTTTTCTCTTATGTACAAAGAAATTCTTCGTTCTAGCATTTCTGAAAAAGTCGATAAACTAGGGGGATATGTAAAGGATATTATTTGTTTCCCATCACTTGTACATGTATAAAAAAAAAATTGTGACATTTCATTGCGTAAAGCATTTTCCAATTGATCATTTTTTATATATCGTAATGGACGATTCCATCGTTTATAATCGAAAAAAAAAGTGACAAAAGTTTTTGCAACCTCAAAATAACCTTGATTTTGCCCTTCTTTCAGTCTTCCCAATTCAAAATTCTCTGGATGGGTATCCAGATCAAAATCTTCGTGAACTGGGCTATCTTGATAGCGTGCCTCTTGAAAGTGAAATTCATCCTTTGTTTTTTCCTTTCCATTCACTCGGATCTCTTCCGTTTCATCTATTTCGTCCAGATCCTCCTTTTCTTCCTTTCTTTCTCCCCCTTCTTCCGTTTCTGAGGCTTCTTTCAGTTTCTTAGTGACAATAGGCGACGGCATTCTGCCTAAATAGTAGACAGAGGTGATAAATAAGAGAATACTAAAGATTCGAGCCATAGAATTTCGAAATTCTGCCACAAGATACTTATTAGATCGAATAGAATGATTTTGCCGTATCCAGAATAATACCAATCCAACCCATTTCATGAAAAAAATGTGACCAATGAACCAACCAACAAAACTACTTGTTAAAAACAAGATCTTGTTGTTGCATCGAAACATAGAAATGTTGACTAATCTGGCTAACGTGGAACTTGGTAAAATGAAATGGTTGAATAATTGAAAAATTAGATTATTCAGGAATACACATACAATGCTGAGATTACGCATTGAATTTATGGTAGTAAATCCATAATAAAAAAAGTTTTCTTGATTGTTCCAGAAGAAATGAAACAAAAGATATGGTAGAACTAGGACAGTTATTGTATGAGGTCTACCCAATGCTAGATGCAGAGGCGCATAATAGATCGATATGAACATCATGAGCTGTCCCATAATAAAACCAGTTGTTGCTGATACCTCCCTCTCGGTTCCTTCTTCCATAAACCGAGCTCGGAGAAGGAAGAGATAAGAGGGCCCTATGGAGAATGTGGTCAGAAATCCATAATAGAGCCCGACCACAACGACCGAATTTATTATCTTCATGCAATTTATTATCTTCATGCATAAGGATAATGGATTACCTAGTATAAAATATTTAAAAATCATCACAAATCTCCCCTTTTTCTTTTCTATTGCAATTTATCGATTATTATTATTATATGATAATTTTCAAAATGATGATTTTCAAAATCATCACAAATCTCCCCTTTTTCTTTTCTATTGCAATTTATCGATTATTATTATTATATGATAATTTTCA